ATGAAAGAAAAGAAGACGCACGAATCAAAATTGCAGAAACCTGGGATACCATTCTTTTTGCCCAAACAATAAGGGGTTTGATGTTAGTAATGCAGTCAATTATTAGAAAATATTTTTTATTGCCTTTATTGATAATAGCTAAAAATATTGGTCGTCTATTATTTTTCCAACGTCCCGAATGGTCTGAAGATATAACGGAATGGCATCGAGAAAAACACGTCAACTGCACTTATAATGGTGTTCAATTATCCGAAACAGAATTTCCTAAAAATTGGTTAAGAGACGGTATTCAGATAAAGATACTATTTCCTTTCCGGTTGAAACCTTGGCATAAATCTAAGCCTTCTCAGAAAGATCCAAAGAAAGAAAAACATACAAAAGATTATTTTTGTTTTTTAACAATTTGGGGAATGGAAACAGATTTTCCTTTTGGTTCTCCCCGCAAAAAACATTCCTTTTTTAAACCTATTTTTAAAAAACTCGAAAAAAAAATTATAAAATTTCAAAAGAAACAAACAAAATTTTATATAAAGGTCCCAAAAGAAAAATGGATTCTAAAAAACTTTCAATTTATAAAAATCTTAATAAAACAACTTTCAAAAGTAAATCCAATTTTAGTATTCGCATGGAACGACGATTCGAGTGAAATAAATAACGAAAAAGATTCTATAATAAATAATCCAATTATTCATAAATCATCGATTAAAATTCGATCCATTGATTGGACAAATTATTTACTCATAGAAAAAAAACTAAAAGATTTAACTGATAGAACAAGTACAATCAGAACTAAAATAGAAAGAATTACAAAAGACAAAAAAGAAGTCTTTAGTCCTATCAAAATCAATATTAGTCCTACCAAAACAAATTCTAGTACTAAAAGATTAGAAATACAAAAAAATATTTTTCAGATATTTAAAAGAAGAACTGTTCGATTAATCCGTAAATCACATTATTTTATAAAATTTTTCAGGGAAAGGATATACATAGATATATTTGCATGTATCAGTAATATTTCCAGGGTGAATGCACAATTTTTTCTTGAGTTAATAAAACAATCCATTGATAAATACATTTACAATAATGAAAAAAATCAAAAAAGACTTGATAAAAGAAATCAAAATAAAATCTCATTTATTTCAACTATAAAAAAATCACTTTCACTTTTGAATAATAATATTAATAATTCTAAAATATTTCTTAGTTTATCCTCCCTCTCACAAGCTTATGTATTTTACAAATTATCACAAACCCAAGTTATGAACTTGTATAAGTTCAGATCTGTTATTCAATATCCTGGAACATCTTTATTTCTTAAAAATGAAATAAAAGATTCTTTTCGAACACACGGAATAATTCCTTCAAAATTAAATTATACAAATTATGGAAGGAATAAATGGAAAAATTGGTTAAAAAATCATTATCAATACGATTTTTCTCATTTAAAATGGTTTTATTTAGTACCACAAAAGTGGCAAATTAAAATCAATGAACTTTGTAAGGTTGACAATAAATATTTGAAAACAAAAAATTCATATCAAAAAGAAAAGGATTCGAAAACCCACTTAATAGTATGGCCAAATAACAAAGAAAATTTTCAAAAAATTTCTAGATATGATTTTTTATCATATCAATTTATTTATTCTGAAAATAATAAGGACTCAAAGAATTATGGGTTACCATTTCAAGTAAATAAGAATCAACAAATTTCTGATACTTATAACTATAACACACAGACAAAAAAATTTGTTGATATGTGGGAGAGTATTCCTATCACTAATTCTCTAGAATTCAAAAATTTTATGGATATAGAGAAAAATCCAGATAGAAAATATTTTGATTGGACAATTATAAATTTTTGTCTTAGAAATAAAGTCGACATTGAAACCTGGCTCGATATCAGTACCAACAATAAGCAAAATACTAAGACTGATACTCATAATTATCAAATTCTTGATAAAATGGATAAAAAAGGTCATTTTTATTTCATAATTCCTCAAGAAATCAACGCATCCAATCAAAAAAAAAAACTTTTTGATTGGATGAGACTGAATGACGAAATATTAAACTGCCCCATATCCAATCTGAATCGTTGGTTCTTTCCTGAATTTGTATTATTTTACAATGCATATAAACAAAAACCGTGGGTTATACCAATTCAGTCACTGTTTTTTAATTTTAACGTACGAAAAAATTTGAGTCAAATTAAAAACATGAATCGAAAGCAAAAAAAAGATACCCTTATACCATCCAATAAAAAAAATTTTTTTGAATTAACAAATAGGAATCAAGAAGAAAAAGAACCTATAAGTCACCCAAATCTTTTATTAGATGCCCAAAACCAGCGAAACCTTGAATTGGTTCTCTCAACCCAACAAAATGAGATTTACGAAGATTATACAAGACCAGATATAAAAAAACGTACTAAGAAAAAACAAGAAAAAAGCAGTACGGAAACAGAATTTGATTTCCTGCGAAAAAAGTATTTGCTTTTTCAATTTAGATGGAATAATCTTTTGAACGAAGATCTGATCAATAATATCAAGGTATATTGTCTCTTGCTTAGATTGATAAATCCTAAAAAAATTGCTATATCCTCGATTGAAAGGAAAGAATTTCATCTGGATATAATGCTGATGCAGAAAGATTTCACTTTTACAGAATTGATCAAAAAAGGAATATTTATTATAGAACCCCTTCGTCTATCTGTAAAAAGTGACGGACAATTTATTATGTATCAAACCATAGGTATTTCATTGGTTCCCAAATATAAAGACCAAAATAATCAAAAAAGATATAGAGAAAATGTTGATAAGAAAGAATTAATTGTAAAACAACAAAATCGAATGAAAAAAATAGAAAAAAATAAGTACGATTTGCTTATTTCTGAAAATATTTTCTCATCTAGACGTCGGAGAGAATTACGAATCTTAATTTGTTTTAATTCAAAGAATATAAATTCTATAAATAAAAATACAATATCTTTCAACAGAATCAAAAATTGTGGTCAATTTTTGTATGAAAAGAAAGATCTTCACAGAGATCAAATAAAATTAATTCAATTTAAATTATTTCTTTGGCCCAATTATCGAGTAGAAGATTTAGCTTGTATGAATCGCTATTGGTTTAATACTAATAATGGTAGTCGGTTCAATATGTTAAGAATACATATGTATCCACAATAGAAAATTCATTAATGAAACTTTTGTATTATTTATTCCCTAGTATACTATATATATCCTATACCAATATATATATTGAATATATAAATGAAATAAATGCACACACGCCTTGTCTTACAGTCCATTCTGATACATGATACTAATTCACTGATGGATCAATTAGATCCAGAAATAAATCAATAAGGAAATTTGTGTATACCAGATTCAAATAGTTCCCATTATTATTACTGATCAGTAAAATTAATATTCGTAAAATAGGAAATATAAGAATTTTTTATGACAAAAAATTCATTCATATCTTTTATTTCGCAAGAAGAAAAAGAAGAAAACCGAGGATCTGTTGAATTTCAAGTATTCCGTTTTACCAAAAAGATACGGAGACTTACTTCACATTTGGAATTCCACAAAAAAGACTATTCATCTCAGAGAGGTCTACGGAAAATTTTGGGAAAACGCCAACGCCTGCTGGCTTATTTGTCAAAAAAAAATACAATACGTTATAAAGAATTAATCAGTAAATTGAATATTCGAGAGCTAAAAAGACGTTAATTTGAAGAGTCATTTTTAAGTTTTTTATTTATTCGAGCTTTAATTTTGATAAATTTCTTTTTATTTTCAGCAATTCATGGAAGAAGAAATCCGGGAAAACCCTATGACTGTACCAACTAAAAGAAAAGACCTCATGATAGTCAATATGGGTCCTCACCACCCATCAATGCATGGTGTTCTTCGACTCATCGTTACTTTAGATGGTGAAGATGTTATTGACTGTGAACCCATATTAGGTTATTTACACAGAGGGATGGAAAAAATTGCGGAAAACCGAACAATTATACAATATCTGCCTTATGTAACACGTTGGGATTATTTAGCTACTATGTTCACAGAAGCAATAACTGTAAATGCACCAGAGCAATTAGGAAATATTCAAGTACCTAAAAGAGCTAGTTATATAAGAACGATTATGTTGGAATTAAGTCGGATAGCTTCTCATTTGTTATGGCTTGGACCTTTTATGGCAGATATTGGTGCACAGACACCCTTTTTCTATATTTTCAGAGAAAGAGAATTAATATATGATCTATTTGAAGCTGCCACCGGGATGAGAATGATGCATAATTATTTTCGTATTGGAGGAGTAGCGGCTGATCTGCCTTATGGCTGGATAGATAAATGTTTGGACTTATGTGATTATTTTTTAACCGGGATTACTGAATATCAAAAGCTTATTACACGAAATCCTATTTTTTTAGAAAGAGTTGAAGGAGTAGGCATTATTAGCGGAGAAGAAGCAATAAATTGGGGTTTATCAGGACCAATGCTACGAGCTTCCGGAATCAAATGGGATCTTCGTAAAGTTGATCATTATGAGTGTTACGACGAATTGGATTGGGAAATCCAATGGCAAAAAGAAGGAGATTCATTAGCTCGTTATTTAATACGAATTAGTGAAATGGCGGAATCCATAAAAATTATTCAACAAGCTTTAGAAGGAATTCCGGGGGGTCCCTATGAGAATTTAGAAAGTCGTCGCTTTAATAGAGCACGAGATCCTGAATGGAATGATTTTGAATATCGATTTATTAGTAAAAAACCGTCTCCGACTTTTGAATTGTCAAAACAAGAGCTTTATGTAAGAGTTGAAGCTCCAAAAGGGGAATTGGGAATTTATTTGATAGGAGATCAAAGTGTTTTTCCTTGGAGATGGAAAATCCGCCCGCCGGGTTTTATTAATTTGCAAATTCTTCCTAAGTTAGTTAAAAGAATGAAATTGGCTGATATTATGACGATACTAGGTAGCATAGATATCATTATGGGGGAAGTTGATCGTTGAAATGATAATTGATACAACAGAAGTACAAGCTATCAATTCTTTTTCGAGATTAGAATCTTTAAAAGAGATATATGAGACCGTATGGATGCTTGTTCCTATTGTGATTCTTGTATTGGGAATTACAATAGGTGTACTCGTAATTGTGTGGTTAGAAAGAGAAATATCTGCAGGGATACAACAACGTATTGGACCTGAATATGCCGGCCCTTTGGGAATTCTTCAAGCTTTAGCGGATGGGACAAAACTACTTTTCAAAGAGAACCTTCTTCCATCTAGAGGAGATACGAGCTTATTCAGTGTCGGCCCTTCAATAGCAGTCATATCAATTCTATTAAGTTATTCAGTAATTCCTTTTAGTTACCGTCTTGTTCTAGCCGATCTAAGTATTGGTGTTTTTTTATGGATCGCCATTTCAAGTATTGCTCCGATTGGACTTCTTATGTCAGGATATGGATCAAATAATAAATATTCTTTTTTAGGTGGTCTACGGGCTGCTGCCCAATCGATTAGTTATGAAATACCATTAACTCTATGTGTGTTATCAATATCTCTACGTGTGATTCGTTAGGACATCAACATTTCTTTTATTTCATTTCTCGGTTTTTAAGAATGAACCTTAATACATTGAATAGATATCTTTTTTTTTGATTCACCCTTCACTTCAGAGTAATGTTATTCACTATTCGGGTTGATGAACTAAACTAGATAGTTAGATGAGTGAAAAAAAAACAGCTTTTCAATTTGCTGTAAAAAGGTTGAGTCTCATGTTCTATGTACAAGAGTTAAGTGAAAGTAAACCTCAAAGGGGTTCCCCCAAGACGAATTGATTAGTCATCATCTCTTGAAGCGGGTTGAAAAGAAAAACTCTAGGGAGTTTTTACTATCCTTTGTATATGTTACCATACATGATACGGAGATTCCAAAAAAAGGAGTGGATGATTAGGAACACCAAGATACACAAAGGATTAGTAATAGAGATTATGTAAGTTATCCGAAAATCCATTTTGATTATCTAAAAGAAATACTAATTGGGGCTTTAATTTGGTAGAAATGATCAAGTCGTACTCCCCATAATTCCGATCCAGAGTATGCTCCTATCCACCGATTAAATGAATGACTATCAGGAACGAAGTAATCCTTTACTTTTGTGAAAGACTTTTTTTTCTGAGTAAGAATAAAATAAAAGAATTGCAACAAAAAAAGAGATTTTTTTTTAGTGTTGCTTTTCTATATCCATACTAATTGAGATTCAATTCTTATCATAATTCATGAATTAATCTCTGTATTTGTTTCGTAATCAAAAATGATAAGATGAAATATCTCTTTACATTGCTAAAAGCAGTATCTTCTTTAAGGATGAAGTTCTTACTCAATTGAAGAAAAAAATCCAATAGAATCCCAACTGGGATTCAATTACAAAGTAAAGGAAAAGATAAATTCAGAAGTGCTTTTTTAAAGTATAGCAGACAGAATTTCATTGGTATAATTCAGGAGTTTTCAATTTCTTTGTACTTTTATCCTACAATTTTATCCTACAAACGGAGTAAGATGAAAGAATATTGAATTGGGCGATCCTTATATTTATTTATGACCCGCGAGGAGCCGTATGAGGTAAAAATCTCACGTACGGTTCTGGAATAGCGATGATAACAGTGATCTTATCACCGACTATGATTATCTAACAGTTCAAGTACAATTGATATAGTTGAGGCACAATCAAAATACGGATTTTGGGGATGGAATTTGTGGCGACAACCTATAGGGTTTATCGTTTTTATAATTTCTTCTCTCGCAGAATGCGAAAGATTGCCGTTTGATTTACCAGAAGCCGAAGAAGAATTAGTAGCAGGTTATCAAACCGAATATTCAGGTATTAAATTTGGTTTATTTTACGTTGCTTCCTATCTAAATCTACTAGTTTCTTCATTATTTGTAACAGTTCTTTACTTGGGCGGTTGGAATTTCTCTATTCCATACATATTTGACCCTGAACTTTTGAAAATAAATGAAACAGATGGAGTCTTTGAAACGACAATTGGTATTTTCATTACATTAGCTAAAACTTATTTTTTCTTGTTCATTTCTATCACAACAAGATGGACTTTACCTAGGCTAAGAATGGACCAACTTTTAAATCTTGGATGGAAATTTCTTTTACCTATTTCTTTAGGTAATTTATTATTAACAACTTCTTTCCAACTCTTTTCACTTTAAAGAATTATACATAATTCTACTATTTTCTATTTACGCGATTCACCTTACTCAAACAAGAGAAAGAAACAAACATAAAATTTTTTATCGATATTTACGATATGCTCCCTATGGTAACTGGATTCATGAATTATGGTCAACAAACAGTACGAGCGGCACGGTATATTGGTCAAGGGTTTCTAATTACCCTTTCTCACGCGAATCGTTTACCTGTAACTATTCAATATCCTTATGAAAAATTGATAACATCAGAGCGTTTTCGTGGGCGAATACACTTTGAATTTGATAAATGCATTGCTTGTGAAGTATGTGTTCGTGTATGTCCTATAGATCTACCTGTTGTTGATTGGAAATTGGAAACTGAGATTAGGAAAAAACGATTGCTTAATTACAGTATTGATTTCGGAATCTGTATATTTTGTGGTAATTGCGTTGAGTATTGTCCCACAAATTGTTTATCAATGACTGAAGAATATGAGCTTTCGACGTATGATCGTCACGAATTAAACTATAATCAAATTGCTTTGGGACGTTTACCAATATCAATAAATGATGATTATACAATTCGAACAATTTTGAATTCACCTAAAATAGAAAATAAAAGAGAAATCGCTTGATTCAAGAACAATTTCCAATTGATAAAATTTTTATTTTTATCTGAATTAAAAAATTTTATTTTTGCTCTAAGAACTAAAAATCCCAACTGTTTATTTGGTTGGTTGATGAGAATTTCAGATGAATTTGTATTGAAGATTTGTCTACCGTAAAGATTTAAAAGATTTTCTTTTTATTAGGTTTATATGATTGGTCCGATAATTCTGTCTACATCAATTAAAACTCATTAGGATTTTATTCAATTAGGAACGTATCATAACAAGAGTAACTTCATTTCATTTTCCTGGTCAAGTCAAAAAGATCATGAAACTTTTTATCTTTTATTTTACATAGAATGGATTTACCTGGACTAATACATGATTTTCTTTTAGTATTTCTGGGATTAGTTCTTATATTAGGAGGTCTCGGAGTGGTATTCTTTACCAATCCAATTTTTTCTGCCTTTTCTTTGGGATTGGTTCTTGTTTGTATATCTTTATTTTATATTCTCGCAAACTCGCAGTTTGTAGCTTCTGCACAGCTCCTTATTTACGTAGGAGCTATAAACGTGTTAATCATATTTGCCGTAATGTTCATGAATGGTTCAGAATATGACAAAGACTTGAATCTTTGGACTGTTGGCGATGGGGTTACTTCCTTAGTTTGTACAAGTATTTTTGTTTCATTAATTACTACTATTCTCAATACATCATGGTACGGAATTATTTGGACTACAAAATCAAACCAGATTCTAGAACAAGATTTAATAAATAATAGTCAACAAATTGGAATTCATTTATCAACAGATTTTTTTCTTCCATTTGAACTCATTTCGATAATTCTTTTAGTTGCTTTGATAGGTGCAATTGCTGTGGCTCGTCAATCATGAATTTTTAAATAAAACCAGCAATCCCAACGAAATCTTCGGTATTTTTTATATTCAAATTTGTTATATTTTTGTCAATAAAATAAGTTTAATTGTTGTTCAGATTGAAATAAAATAAATAAAGATTGATAAGGAGTTGGTCAATTTAATGATGCTCGAACATGTACTTGTTTTGAGTGCCTATTTATTTTCTATTGGTATCTATGGATTAATCACGAGTAGAAATTTAGTTAGAGCTCTTATGTGTCTTGAACTTATATTAAATGCAGTTAATCTCAACTTTGTAACTTTTTCTGATTTTTTTGATAGTCGTCAATTAAAAGGAAATATTTTCTCGATTTTTGTTATAGCTATTGCAGCCGCTGAAGCAGCTATTGGACCAGCGATTGTTTCATCAATTTATCGTAACAGAAAATCAACTCGTATCAATCAATCAAATTTGTTAAATAAGTAGTCGTTCGTAACATGTGATTATGCTTGTAAAAATGTAATAACTAAAAGTATTTTGGATGTTTTTTGTGTTCTATAAACCGATCCAGAATAGGTTGATTAAAACAATTCTGGTATATCATTGATTCGTCTAGTGTTTGAGTTTGAATATGTGATTCATTTACAAGTTTATACTAGATCGAAATTTAAAAAAGTGAAAAATTTTTATAGATCCAATGTCACATTCAGTAAAGATTTATGACACATGTATAGGGTGTACTCAATGTGTTCGAGCTTGTCCCACAGATGTATTAGAAATGATACCCTGGGACGGATGTAAAGCTAAACAAATAGCTTCTGCTCCAAGAACAGAGGACTGTGTTGGTTGTAAGAGATGTGAATCTGCCTGTCCAACAGATTTTTTGAGTGTTCGAGTTTATTTATGGCATGAAACAACTCGAAGCATGGGTCTAGCTTATTGATACATTCCAGAAAACTCCACTTCAATTCCTAATCCATTTTCTTTTTTTTACCGATAAAAACCCGCGCTCGAAAAGAAACAAATTCTATATTTCTTTTCGGGTACGGGTTTTTGGTCCAAGTGTATCTTGTCTTTACCACGAATTATTTTCCTTGGTTAACAATAATTGTAGTTTTGCCTATATTTGCAGGTTCTTTCATTTTCTTTATTCCTCATAGAGGGAATAAAGTAATGAAGTGGTATACTATATGTATATGTTTGTTAGAACTCCTTCTAACAACCTATGCATTCTGTTATCATTTTCAATTGGATGATCCATTAATTCAACTAGCAGAAGATTATAAATGGATCGACTTTTTTGATTTCCACTGGAGATTAGGAAT